TCAATATGTAGAATCGGAACAAGTGATTGCCGAGATTCGTGCCGGAACGTCCACTTTTCGTTTTAAGGAGAGGGTTCTAAAACATATTTATTCTGAGTCAGAAGGAGAAATGCACTGGAGTACTGATGTGCATCATGCGCCCGAATATCCGTATAGTAATGTTCATCTAGTACCAAAAACAAGTCATTTATGGATATTAGCAGGAGGTCTATGCAGATCCAGTATAGTGTCTTTTTCACTCCACAAGGATCAAGATCAAATGAATTCTAATTCTTTTTCTGTCGAAGAAAGAAATATCTTTGATTTGACTAATGATCAAGTAAGACATAAATTTTTTGGTAAAAGTAAAAAGGATGGGCAAATTTTTGAGTATTCAAAACCTTATCGAATCATATCCAATGGTCATTGGAATCTCATAGATCCCTCTATTTGTCAAGAGAATTCCGATGATTCCTTGGCGAAAAAGCGAAGAAATAGATTCGTGATTCCCTTACAATATGATCAAGAACGAGAAAAGAAACTAATACCATCTTTTTGTATTTTTATTAAAATACCTATAAATGGTATTTTACGTAAAAATAGTATTCTTGCTTATTTTGATGATCCGCGATATAGAAGAAGCAGTTCGGGAATTACTAAATATGGGATTGTCGAAGTAGATTCAATCGTAAAAAAAGAGGATTTGATTGAGTATCGAGGAGCAAAAGAATTTAGTCCGAAATACCAAATGCAAATGAGAGTAGATCGATTTTTTTTCATTCCCGAGGAAGTGCATATCTTCCCCGTATCTTCGCCCATAATGGTCCGAAACAATAGTATCGTTGGAGTAGATACACGACTTGCTTTAAATATAAATACAAGAAGCCGAGTAGATGGATTAGTCCGAGTGGAGAGAAAAAAAAGGAGTATTGAACTGAAAATTTTTTCTGGAGATATTCATTTTCCTGGAGAGGCGGATAAAATATCTAGGCACGGCGGCATTTTGATACCACCAGGAATGGAAAATAAAAATTATAAGGGATCAAAAAAATTTAAAAATTGGATCTATGTTCAACGGATCACACCTATAAAAAAAAAGTATTTTGTTTTGGTTCGGTCCGTAGTCCCATATGAAATATCCGATGGGATAAATTTAGCAACACTTTTTCCTCAGGATCTCTTGCAGGAAAAGGATAATGTACAACTTCGAATTGTCAATTATATACTTTATGGAAATAGCAAGTCAATTCGAGGAATTTCTCACACAAGTATTCAATTAGTTCGGGCTTGCTTAGTATTGAATTGGGACCAAGAAAAAAGGGGTTTTATAAAAGAAGAGGTTCATGCTTCCTTTGTTGAAATAAGGGCAAATGATCTGCTTCGTGATTTCATCAGAATTGAGTTAGTAAAGTCCACTATTTCTTATACCGTAAAAAAGTATGATACGTCAAGTTCAGGATTGATTTACAATATTGGATTAGATCGTATCAATATAAATCCTTTTAATTCCAAGGCAAAGACTCAATCATTTACCCAACATCAGGGAACTCTTGGTACGTTGTTGAATCGAAATAAGGAATGCCAATCTTTCCGAATTTTGTCATCATCCAATTGTTCTCGAATTGGCCCCTTTAATACTTCGAGATATAATAATGCGACAAAAGAATTGGATCCCATGAATCCAATTAGGGATTTGTTGGGTCCCTTAGGTACTACTGTATTTAAAATAGCGAATCCTTGTTTATCTTACTATTTAATAACTTATAATCAAATCTTTTTAAAGAACTATTTGTTACTTGACAATTTTCAACAGACTTTCCAAGTACTTCAATTTCAATACTGTTTCCTAGATGAAAATAGTAGGATTTATAATCCCGATCCGTGTAGTAACATCATTTGGAATTTATTCCATTTTAATTGGTGTTTTCTCCATCACGATTATTGTGAAGAGGCATGGACAATAATTAGCCTTGGCCTATTTCTTTGTGAAAATTTATGTCTATTGAAATACGGATCACGCATAAAAAAATCTGGTAAAATTTTCATTGTTCATGTTGACTCTTTAGTTATAAGATCAGCTAAGCCCTATTTGGTCACTCCGGGAGCAACTGTTCATGGCCATTATGGGAAAACCTTTTATGAAAGAGATACATTAATTACATTTATATATGAAAAATCGAGATCCGGCGATATCACGCAAGGTCTTCCAAAAGTGGAACAAATCTTAGAAGTTCGTTCAATTGATTCAATATCGATGAACCTCAAAAAGAGAGTTGAAGGTTGGGACGAACGTAGCCGAAGGCTTCTTGGGATACCCTGGGGATTCTTGATTGGAGCTGAACTAACCATAGCACAAAGTCGTATCTCTTTGGTTAATAAGATCCAAAAGGTTTATCGATCCCAGGGGGTACAGATCCATAATAGACATATAGAGATTATTGTACGTCAAGTAACATCAAAAGTGTTGGTTTCAGAAGATGGAATGTCTAATGTGTTTTCACCTAGGGAACTGATTGGATTGTTGCGAGCAGAGCGAGCAGGGCGTGTTTTGGACGAAGCGATCTGTTATCGGGCAATCTTATTGGGAATAACGAAGTCATCTCTGAATACTCAAAGTTTCATATCCGAAGCGAGTTTTCAAGAAACTGCTCGAGTTTTAGCAAAAGCTGCTCTACGAGGTCGTATTGATTGGTTGAAAGGGCTGAAAGAGAACGTTGTTCTGGGGGGGATTATACCGGTTGGTACTGGATTCAAAAAATTAGTACATCGTTCAAAGCAAGATAAAAACATTCATTTGAAAATAAAAAGGAAGAATCTATTCGAATTGGAGATGAGAGATATTTTGTTACACTATAGAGAATTTTGAGAATTTTTTTTGTTCTTTCGTCCCGAACTATTTCCATGGGACATCAGACCAATCATTTACATGATACATTATTTAGTAATTCCTAACAAGAGGTTCATTCTTTTTACTTGAATTCTCTGGTCCCATTATGGATTTGGTAATCAACGAAAAATAAAGAATGAAAAGAAATTCATGATTTTGGTCGTAGATCAATGGTCAATCCTGGTATAAGGTTCCGTCGGAACAGTTATTTATTTCACAGGTTACTGAATCTCTCTAAAAAAAAAAAAAAAGATAAAGTGTGGCAAAATGGGAAGACGATATTGGAACATAAATTTGGAAGAGATGATGGAAGCAGGAGTTCATTTTGGTCATGGTACTAAGAAATGGAATCCTAGAATGGCTCCTTACATCTCTGCAAAGCGTAAAGGTATTCATATTACAAATCTTACTATAACTGCTCGTTTTTTATCAGAAGCCTGCGATTTAGTTTTTGATGCAGCAAGTATGGGAAAAAACTTCTTAATCGTTGGCACCAAAAATAAAGCAGCGGATTTAGTAGCATCAGCAGCAATAAGGGCTCGATGTCATTATGTTAATAAAAAATGGCTTGGTGGTATGTTAACAAATTGGTCTACTACAGAAACAAGACTTCAGAAGTTCAGGGACTTAAGAGCGGAACAAAAAATGGGGAAACTCGCCCGTCTCCCAAAAGGAGATGCAGCAATGTTGAAGAGAAAGTTATCCACCTTGCAAACATATCTGGGTGGGATCAAATATATGACGGGATTGCCCGATATTGTAATTATCGTTGATCAGCAAGAAGAATATATGGTTCTTCGAGAATGTGTCATTTTGGGCATTCCGACGATTTGTTTAATCGATACAAATTGTGACCCAGATCTTGCAGATATTTCTATTCCGGCCAACGATGATGCTATAGCATCGATTCGATTGATTCTTACCAAATTAGTATCCGCAATTTTGGAGGGCCGAAATAGTTATATAAAAAAAGGTTGATTATCTTATAATTTAATAGTTAAGAAAAAGAAGAAGAAGATTAGTTCCTTTTTGTTGAACTCCATGGATTTCTTTGATTGTTTATTATTTTGGTTTGCATTTTTGAACTATGTTTTGAATATTTAATAAAAAATGATTGGTATTTTTTTTTTATGTAATTTCTTGGTATTCTAAATATATCTAAATATAATGTATGATTCCTAATAATTCCTTTTTTAAGTTCGATTTCTATTATAGGGCAATATGAATGTTATACTATGTTCCATTAAAACACTCAAAGGGTTATACGATATGTCAGGTGTAGAAGTAGGCCAACATTTATATTGGGAAATAGGAGGTTTACAAATTCATGCCCAAGTGCTTATCACTTCTTGGATTGTAATTGCTATTTTATTAGGTTCAGCCATCATAGCTGTTCGGAATCCACAAACCATTCCGACCGACGGGCAGAATTTCTTCGAATATGTCCTTGAATTTATTCGAGACTTGAGCAAAACTCAGATTGGAGAGGAGTATGGTCCTTGGGTTCCATTTATTGGAACGATGTTCCTATTTATTTTTGTTTCTAACTGGTCAGGTGCTCTTTTACCTTGGAAAATCATAAAGTTACCTCATGGGGAGTTAGCTGCGCCCACGAATGATATAAATACTACTGTTGCTTTAGCTTTACCCACGTCAGTGGCATATTTCTATGCGGGTCTTAGCAAAAAAGGATTGGGATATTTCGGTAAATACATTCAGCCAACTCCAATACTTTTACCAATTAATATCCTAGAAGATTTTACAAAGCCTTTATCTCTTAGTTTTCGACTTTTCGGGAATATATTGGCTGATGAATTAGTAGTTGTTGTTCTTGTTTCTTTAGTGCCTTCAGTAGTTCCTATACCTGTCATGTTTCTTGGATTATTTACAAGTGGTATTCAAGCTCTTATTTTTTCAACTTTGGCTGCGGCTTATATAGGTGAATCCATGGAGGGTCATCATTGACTAACTTTCGAAATAGTTTTTTAAGCTTATCCCAATTAAAGCAATGCGGGGTTCAATATAATCCAAAGGGCTGGAGAAGAAAATGAAAATAGCTAATATTATGTATTGTAGTATTGTATATATGAAGAAAGATAGATGATATTGCAGAGTTTTTAAGAGAAAAAAGGATTGGGTGGGGGGTCCTACTAGATATATGTACAGAATACGATTTAATACTAATAGAATAATAAAGTGCAGGTGGTTTACGTTATGGAAGAAAAAAAGTATATGTTATTTACTAGTTAGATAGGAATTATCCCTATCTCTTTTTTTCTAGCTCACTTCATTTATAATTTATATAGATTCAAATATCAGTCCTTTTTCGATTTTTTCTGTGATTGTTAATTGAATGAAAGAATATAAGAGTTTCTAAACAAGAAAACACAATGGCTAAAACCGTATGTATCTATTTACATAAAACTCCATCATGGGTAGAAAGAAAGGAAAAACAGTATATGGAAGTAGTTCTTAAAATTAAGTAATATTCTGTTGGAGTTTTTAGCTACTTCGACCCGATAGATTTTAGTGATAAGTATCAATAAAAAAAAAATAAGTAAGTAAAAAGGTAGTATAGTAAAGTAAATAGTAAAAGTAGAAAAAGAAGTGGATAAAGATTAAGTAGTAATTCATTGGTTGGTTGTATCATTAACCATTTCTTTTTTTTTTTTGCGAGGAAATTACCATGAATCCACTTATTTCTGCTGCTTCCGTTATTGCTGCTGGATTGGCTGTGGGGCTTGCTTCTATTGGACCTGGGGTTGGTCAAGGTACTGCTGCGGGCCAAGCTGTAGAAGGTATTGCGAGACAACCAGAAGCAGAGGGTAAAATACGAGGTACTTTATTGCTTAGTCTGGCTTTTATGGAAGCTTTAACAATTTATGGACTGGTCGTGGCATTAGCTCTTTTATTTGCAAATCCTTTTGTTTAATTTTATCATAGAATAAAAATGTAAAAAAAAAGGGGGACCTATCTTTTTTCTTATTTTATTAACTGGGAGTTTCCCTTTGCTCCTTCGAATTTTACTCCTATAACTATTTATTTTTTGTTTGTCGAAACAATACTTTGGGAGGGACTGATTTGAGGATAAGGAATTAGCGGATCCACTCGCTTTCTTCCCTTTCGTTCTTAGTTTAGTAAAATTATAATTATATTAAAAATAAGAAATGGAACAAAAAAATCGATAAAAAAAAGGGGGGAGGCGAGTGGAGTGATACAAAAAGAACTCTGTTCTTTGTTAGTCCTATCTATAAGAGGAGAGCATATGAAAAATATAACCGATTCCTTTGTTTCCGTGGGACACTGGCCATCCGCTGGGAGTTTCGAGTTTAATACCGATATTTTAGCAACAAATCCAATAAATCTAAGCGTTGTGCTGGGTATATTGATTTTTTTTGGAAAGGGAGTGTGTGCGAGTTGTGTATTTCAAGAATAGGTTGGATTTCGCCGGCTGCACTTTCTTTATATTTATGTATTCTTTTTTTTATTTGCGTAAATAGGAAAAAGGGTGCACAATCTCGACGAATTACTTCGTAATTGGATTTTATTCAGAAATCATATCTAAGAACCATAGCATTTCGTGACTAATTGGTAAATGAACTTTGATTCTCTATCAACCAATAATGTTGAGGTCTTTTACATGGTTAAAGATAAATTGTTTGAAGTCCAGGCACAGCATACCGTGGTACTCTTTCTACCGCTACATTAGTACCGAAATACCGCAAATAAAAAAATAAAAAAAAATAAATAATAATAATTGGGAATTTATCCGATGTATAACACTCATATGGATAAATTTATTTGAACCATTTACAGGTATAGGAAAGATGGGTATATTCCCCCACCCCTTTTTTTATCCACTGCCAAATCGACGACCTATATATTGTATAAAAATATAAAAAAGATAAATTTTTTAAATTTTTTGGATGAAAAAAAAAAAGTTTGTGAATAAAGAACAAATAAAGAAACAACTTTGCTGACAATTTTTTATTTTTTGTCTGGTCTGAAGAGTCCTACTATCCTAATATTCTGATGTTAGATCAGTTTCGATATCTTTGAATACGAACAGAAAAGAGAGGATAGGCTCAAGAGAGGATAGGTTCATTCCATTCAAAGATCAAAGATATGGGAATGTCTATCAAAGGAAAGAAACAATTGAGCGTGAGAGCCAAATGAATCAAAAGATTCATGTTTGGTTCGGGAAGAGATATGAGAGTTGTGAAATGAATGTAAAGATAATCTACTTTCATTAAATGATTTATTAGATAAGCGAAAACAAAGGATCTTGAGTACTATTCGAAATTCAGAAGAATTACGTAGAGGGGCCGCTGAACAGCTCGAAAGAGCGCGGGCTCGATTACGTAAAGTGGAAATGGAAGCAGATGAGTATAGACTGAATGGATACTCTGAGATAGAAAGAGAGAAAATAAATTTGATTAATGCTACTTGCGATAGTTTGGAACAATTAAAAAATTACAAAAATGAAACTCTTTTTTTTGAACAACAAAGAGCGGTTAATCAGGTACGACAGCAAGTTTTCCAACAAGCTTTACAAAGAGCTCTAGGAACTCTGAATAGTTGTTTGAATAGCGAATTACATTTTCGTACCATCAGTGCTAATATTGGTATCCTCG